GCAGAAAGACGGATATTCCTTGCTCATTATCATACAATCACTTATTCACAAACCTTGTGTGGGGCTAAGATTTTTCATTCCCCATCTCCTCATGGAAAACCCTTTTCGCTCCGCTTAGCCCTATCCCCTTCTAGAGGTATTTTAGTGATAGGTTCTATAGGAACTGGACGATCCTGTTTGGTCAAATATCTAGCGACAAACTCCTATGTTCCTTTCATTACGGTATTTCCGAACAAGTTCCTGGATGACAAGCCTAAAGGTTATCCTATTGATGATATCGATATTGATGATAGTGACGATATTGATGATAGTGACGATATTGATGATAGTAATGATGACCTTGATATTGATACGGAGCTGCTAACTATGACGAATGTGCTAACTATGTATATGACGACGAAAATAGACCGATTTGATATCTTTGATATCACCCTTCAATTCGAATTAGCAAAAGCAATGTCTCCTTGCATAATATGGATTCCAAACATTCATGATCTGCATGTGAATGAGTCGAATTACTTATCCCTCGATCTATTAGAGAACTATCTCTCCAGGGATTGTGAAAGATGTTCCACTGGAAAGATTCTTGTTATTGCTTCGACTCATATTCCCCAAAAAGTGGATCCCGCTCTAATAGCTCCAAATAAATTAAATACATGCATTAAGATACGAAGGCTTCTTCTTCCACAACAACGAAAGCACTTTTTCATTCTTTCATATACTAGAGGATTTCACTTGGAAAAGAAGATGTTCCATACTAACGGATTCGGGTCCATAACCATGGGTTCCAATGCGCGAGATCTTGTAGCACTTATCAATGAGGCCCTATCAATTAGTATTACACAGAAGAAATCCATTATAGAAACTAATACAATTAGATCAGCTCTTCATAGAAAAACTTGGGATTTTCGATCCCAGATAAGATCGGTTCAGGATCATGGGATCCTTTTCTATCAGATAGGAAGGGCTGTTACACAAAATGTACTTCTAAGTAATTGCCCCATAGATCCTATATCTATCTATATGAAGAAGAAATCATGTAAGGGAGGGGATTCTTATTTGTACAAATGGTACTTCGAACTTGGAACGAGCATGAAGAAATTAACGATACTTCTTTATCTTTTGAGTTGTTCTGCCGGATCGGTCGCTCAAGATCTTTGGTCTTCATCCAGACACGATGAAAAAAATTGGATCACTTCTTATGGATTCGTCGAGAACGATTCTGATCTAGTTCATGGCCTATTACTATTATTACTCTTAGAAGTAGAAGGCGCTCTGGCTCTGGCGGGATCCTCACGGACAGAAAAATATTGCAGTCAGTTTGATAATAATCGAGTGACATTACTTCTTCGGTCCGAACCAAGGAATCAGTTAGATATGATGCAAAATGGATCTTGTTCTATCGTTGATCAGAGATTTCTATATGAAAAATACGAATCGGAGTTTGAAGAAGGGGAAGGGGCCCTCGATCCGCAACAGATAGAGGAGGATTTATTCAATCACATAGTTTGGGCTCCTAGAATATGGCGATTTGATTGTATCGAAAGGCCCACTGAATTGGGATTTCCCTATTGGACTGGGTCATTTCGGGGCAAATGGATCATTTATCATAAAGAGGATGAGCTTCAAGAGAATGATTCGGAGTTCTTGCAGAGTGGAACCATGCAGTACCAGACACGAGATAGATCTTCCAAAGAACAAGGCTTTTTTCGAACAAGCCAATTCATTTGGGACCCTGCGGATCCATCCTTTTCCCTATTCAAAGATCAGCCCTCTGTCTCTGTGTTTTCACGTCGAGAATTCTTTGCAGATGAAGAGATGTCAAAGGGGCTCATTGCTTCCCAAACAAATCCTCCTACATCTATATATAAACGCTGGTTCATCAAGAATACGCAAGAAAAGCACTTCGAATTGTTGATTCATCGCCAGAGATGGTTTAGAACCAATAGTTCATTATCTAATGGATCTTTCCGTTCTAATACTCTATCCGAGAGTTATCAGTATTTATCAAATCTGTTCCTATCTAACGGAACGCTATTGGATCAAATGACAAAGACATTGTTGAGAAAGAGATGGCTTTTCCCGGATGAAATGAAACATTTGATTCATGTAACAGGAGAAAGATTCCCCATTCCTTAGCCGTAAAGATATGTGCCCATGAAAAGGGGATTAAGTGGAACAGAATTGGCCGGATGGTAGAGTCGTGGAAACACTTGTTTCTTCCATCTTTTTGGCCTTAGCTCCATGGAACAATATGCTACTGCTGAAACATGGAAGAATTGAAATCTTAGATCACTATGTGTGGATGATATGAACTGCCTAAACAAGAATTCTTGAACGGCGAAAGAGCCTATTACTCGCTACATCAAACAATTTCTACTAATGAAACCATGTAAATCCATCGGAAAATACGCATGTCCGCTGAAATGGTTGTTGCTATCTGCTCCAATAACGAATCATTGGTTTCATTGAATAACTAAAGAAGATAGATAGACCTTTC